TCGGGAATTGAATTCATTATAGGACTTACTCTTTTAGAAGATGCCATGCCGCCACTCGGACTCGAACCGAGATGCTCTAGCACTGCTTCCTAAGAGCAGCGTGTCTACCTATTTCACCATAGCGGCTTATTCGAAATCATAATAACCTATTTTTATTCAATCGTCGAGATTGAAGGAGTTAATTAAATGCAATATTTTTTTAGGAAACCATTAAATTGATGAATAAAAACTTGTTTAAGAATTAGGGATTTAAACGTTTTCGTTAATAATATTTATTATCTTTTTATTTATTATTTTAGAATGTCAATTTTATTTAACTGAACTAAAAATGTAGTTTTTCGTAAGTTATTACTTTCTGTTTTCCTAAAACAAAAATGTTACGGTTGGAACTAGATTATTTTGACTTCAATCCATAGATAGAACTAAAAGCAATGTTCTGTCTCGTTTGCATTTTTTAATGATTCATTTATTTTATTAATCTAAAATAAAAAAATAATTTTATCGATAAAATATAATTTTTATATAACACAATTTCAGCGATACACTCAAGGGGTTTTTGTAAATATTTGCATAGTTATTTTTATATGAATTCTTAGGGTTTTTCGTTGTGTAGAGAATTTGTGTTAAGATTTAGCAACCCAATTAAGTTAGGTATTAGTATGGGTGTATCAATTATATAACAATATTTTATATTTCTATCGAAATTGTACCGTACTTCAAAAAATACTTTATAAATTTTTAAATTAATATATATTATATCTTTGATATATATTATATTTTGATCGATCTTCCAATCGAACCATAGGATCTAAAACAGATCACTCAAAATTGGCACATTAGTCATATAACTACCTAAAAATGTAAAAGGGGGTTTTTAAAATTAAATTGGGTTAAAGAGTTTATATAGTGATAATAATTTAGAAAAATAAAATAATGATTTAGAAGATTATAAAACATATTTAAAACTAAATCAATGAGTTTCAACGAACCCTTCATTTTAATATATAATAATATATAATTATAATATCTTTTAATATTTAATATATTATATAATAAAAATAAATTTATTTTTATTATTGATTCAAGTCGATGGGGAAAGTGAGAATCCCCATCCTGAAAATTATAAAATATACTAAAACGAAAGGTGAACCCTTGTGCTTGCATTTATACTTTTTTCAAACAAAAAAGTACCATTAATTTTTCGAATTAAGTAGACAACAGAATTCTTATCTATATCAGAAATGAAAGAAAAAAGACGCCTTCTAAATTAAAACATTATGAAACTAATTATTTTTATTTCTGATTTATATTTAGTATATAAATATAAAATAATAAAATAATTTTATATATATATTATTTTTTATTATATTTTATTATATATATATAATTATATATAAAATATATAAATTATATAAATATAAATTATTTTACTATTATGATGTTAATTAAAATTCTTATAACTTATAAATATTATAAAAAAATTATAAACAAAATTAGATTACTTTTCTAATTAGACCGATTAAGATTTTTTATTGTATTGTATTGTTTGATTACTATTATTTAATATTTAATTGTTTGATTACTATTATTTATTTGTTACACAAAAAAAACTTTTAGAACTCCCGGTAGAAAGAGATTTCGCTAATGAAAAAGCTTTCAATGCTGCCCGATATCCCTTCCTTTTCCAAATATTTTTACGAATCCGTTTTTTTGAAATAGAGGTGCGTTTTTTTGGAACTGCCATTAAAAAATTAGATTATAATAGGTTCTTCGGTTGGATGTGAAAGACATCTATTGTTCAAAATAAATTTTTCTTTACTGTTCTCTATCTATTTATTCTCTAAATCATACTCCCTTCATAAAAAAGGGGGGTGTGTAAAAATCGCATAAAATATTACTAACAACAATCCCCTATGCCAAATATAATTGATTGAAGTTGATAAAATACAAACAAAAAAGAAAAGATTGTGCGTTTAGTTTTCTTTCTATTTTCGTCGTGTTACATTTATACATGTAATAAAATACATCAAAAGGTTAATAACCCAACCCCTCTATCGCTTAATTAAAAAACTTTAATAATTTTCTATTATATTAATTAATTTAATTGGTCAAACTCGAAGAAAGAGTACACCCAACTTTAATTCTCAAATTCGAGTGGGACTAGTAGTTAATCTGTTAAAGGATACAAAATATATATCTATAATTTTTTTATTATATTATATAATTTTTTTATTATATATATATATTATAAAAGGCATTTTATTTGCCCTTTTTTTTTATTTTACATAAAATAAAGTGTTGGATATCATAGCATTTCCTACAAATAGCTTTTATTGTAATGGAAGACAATCAATTAGTTACAAAACAAATTGTTTAATGATTCTGAATAACCAAATTACAATTACAATAAATAGTTTTTATGGGTCAAGTTATGCGCTTTATGATTCATACCAAACACTGTTTTTGGTGTAATTATCTATCCTCGCTCTATAGATATAAAAGATATAAATAAATTATTGTAATACGTAATAATTAGAATGCAAATTTTATTTAAGTTTTATTTTATATATCTTAATTTTTTTTTTATTAACTGACCCCTTTCAACAGAAAACAAATAAGAACCGGTGAATCAGAAACAATTAATTAAGAAAAATATTTTATTTTTTTTTATGGAATATACATATCAATATTCATGGATTATACCTTTCATTCCACTTCCAGTTCCAATGTTAATTGGAGCAGGACTTCTACTTTTTCCAACGGCAACAAAAAATCTTCGCCGTATGTGGGCTTTTCCGAGTGTTTTATTGTTAAGTATAGTTATGATTTTTTCAGCCCATTTTTCTATTCAGGAAATAAATAACAATTCCGTCTATCAATATGTATGGTCTTGGACCATCAATAATGATTTTTATTTAGAATTTGGCTGCTTGGTTGATCCACTTACTTCTATTATGTCAATATTAATCACTACTGTTGGAATGATGGTTCTTATTTATAGTGATAATTATATGTCTCATGATCAGGGATATTTGAGATTTTTTGCTTATATGAGTTTTTCCAATACTTCAATGTTGGGATTAGTTACTAGTTCTAATTTGATACAAATTTATATTTTTTGGGAATTGGTTGGAATGTGTTCTTATCTATTAATAGGTTTTTGGTTCACACGACCTAGTGCGGCGAATGCTTGTCAAAAAGCGTTTGTAACTAATCGTGTCGGGGATTTCGGTTTATTATTAGGAATTTTGGGTTTTTATTGGATAACGGGTAGTTTTGAATTTCGGGATTTGTTTGAGATATTTAATAACTTGGTTTACAATAATGAGGTTAATTTTTTATTTGTTAACTTATGCGCCTTCCTATTATTTGCCGGCGCAGTTGCAAAATCTGCCCAATTTCCCCTTCATGTATGGTTACCTGATGCCATGGAAGGGCCTACCCCCATTTCGGCTCTTATACATGCCGCTACTATGGTAGCAGCAGGGATTTTTCTTGTAGCTCGGCTTCTTCCTCTTTTCATAGTTATACCTTACATAATAAATCTAATAGCTTTGACAGGTATAATAACATTATTTTTAGGAGCCACTTTAGCTCTTGCTCAAAAAGATATTAAGAAAAGCTTAGCTTATTCTACAATGTCTCAATTGGGTTATATGATGTTAGCTCTAGGTATGGGGTCTTATCGAGTTGCTTTATTTCATTTGATTACTCATGCCTATTCGAAAGCATTGTTGTTCTTAGGATCTGGATCAATTATTCATTCGATGGAAACTATTGTTGGATATTCTCCAGATAAAAGTCAGAATATGGTTCTTATGGGCGGTTTAAGAAAACATGTACCAATTACAAAAACCGCTTTTTTATTAGGTACACTTTCTCTTTGTGGTATTCCACCTCTTGCTTGTTTTTGGTCCAAAGATGAAATTCTTAATGATAGTTGGTTGTATTCACCGATTTTTGCAATAATAGCTTGTTCCACGGCAGGATTAACTGCATTTTATATGTTTCGTATCTATTTACTTACTTTTGAAGGACATTTAAATGTTTATTTTCAAAATTACAGCGGCAAAAAAAATAGCTCGTTCTATTCAATGTCTCTCTGGGGTAAAGAAGGAAAAAAAATTATTAAAACAAGCTTTCGTTTATTAGATTTTTTAACTACGAAAAACAATGAAAAAACTTATTTTTTAAACACGTATTGGATTAATAATAATGGAAATGTAAGAAGTATGGTACATCCGTTTATTAGTATTGCTCGTTTTGGCACTAAAAACACTTTCTCATATCCCCACGAGTCGGACAATACTATGTTATTTCCGATGCTTGTATTAGTTTTATTTACGTTGTTCATTGGGGCCGTAGGAATTCCATTATTCAATCAGGAAGGAATGGATTTGGATATACTATCCAAATTCTTAAGTTCGTCTATAAACCTTTTACATAAAAATAGAAACCATTCTGTAGATTGGTATGAATTTATCACAAATGCAACTTTTTCCGTTAGTATAGCTTATTTCGGAATTCTTATATCGTCTTTTTTATATAAGCCTGTTTATTCATCTTTACAAAATTTAAATTTATTTAATTCATTTGTTAGAAGTGTTCCTAATAAAATTAACGTTTTGGGGGGTAAAATAATAAATGTGATATATAATTGGTCATATAATCGTGGTTACATAGATTTTTTTTATGTAATATCCTTTACTAAAGGTATAAGAAGATTAGCTGAACTAACTCATTTTTTTGATAGACGAGTAATTGATGGAATTACGAATGGCGTCGGTATTGCGAGTTTTTTCGTAGGAGAGGTTATCAAATATGTAGGGGGTGGTCGAATTTCTTCTTATCTTTTAGTGTATGTATCCTATGTATTAATTTTTTTATTTTTTTTTAAATATTTCTAACTTTGAATTTTCTTGTTCTTGATTCCCATCCAGATAATAAGTTTCATAAACGGGTCTATTTTTATAGCGTGTCTCTTTAAAGTGGAATTGATC